AGAAAGAGGACATTCTTTAACCCGAATCAATTTTGTACGTATATACTATATCATAGTATATCATAAATTTCAGAATTACATGTATGTCCAATTTTATTAAAAAAAGATAGATCTAAAATAGATCCCTCGTTACTGCTCTTCTGAGCAGTAATAGGTAGGGATGACAGGATTTGAACCCGTGACATTTTGTACCCAAAACAAACGCGCTACCAAGCTGCGCTACATCCCTTTCAATTGGTTTACAGTGTCATTGTAGAGAATTCCTGTCTTGTTTTCCACATCCTTCTTCTTTTTTTTTTGTATATCAAATTCATTTCTTCTTTTTTTCTCATATCAGATAACAAAAATCTAATTAAAAAAATGACGTTTTTTTACGAAAATTCTTTCCATTTTACATAAATAGGCGTTTCCATTTGAAAATGGAAGCTATAAGATCGGTCTAGTAGACAATATTTCAATTCTAATTTTGAAAGTAGGGGGCAGAAGTTACGTATACAAATACAAGAACTTCTTAACTACATGTACATCTGTAGTTATATATATTACTATATATAATGTAATACAATAAAGAAGAAAGAAGGAGGATTTCAAATGCGAGATCTAAAAACATATCTTTCCGTAGCACCGGTACTAAGTACTCTATGGTTCGGTTCGTTAGCAGGTTTATTAATAGAGATTAATCGTTTATTTCCGGATGCATTAACATTTCCCTTTTTTTAATTCTAGTTATTAATATAAGAAAGGGGTGGAAAATTTTAGAGATACAATCAACGATCGGGGGCTAACCCCCCCCTTTTTTTTTCTAATTCATTCTAAAAAAAATTAGAAAAAAGGGGGGCGAAAGGTCATAAAAATGAGGGTTCAGGATCCAATTAAATTAGTAATAGAACAAAAAAAAGTGTTGCTAGGGGAAGAGTATCCTATGAGATACTTAAAAAAAATACTGTACAAAGATTTAAAATATAGTTTTCACAAAATCATTGTATTGCTTATTGTTTGATTTTTATTTAATTACTATTCATTGCAACGAAATATTTCAGAATTTTTTTTAGTTAACAGCTTCTATTTTTTTTGTTCTTGTTCTTTCTGGATCTTAAAATTAAAATAGAAGATTGGGGTGAATCATAAATCCAAAGGAGGTTTCATGGCCAAGGGTAAAGATGTTCGAGTAACAATTATTTTGGAATGTACCAGTTGTGTTCGAAATGATATTAAGAAAGCATCAGCGGGAATTTCCAGATATATTACTCAAAAGAATCGGCATAACACCCCTAGTCGATTGGAATTGAGAAAATTCTGTCCCTATTGTTATAAACATACAATTCACGGGGAAATCAAGAAATAGATCAAATTGAGTGCTTGTATGTCAATTTTTATTTTAAGAACAGGAATAATGCTAGTATCTCTATTATCTATATATTATTACATATATATAAATATAAACAAATAAATCAATAGAAAGAAATCTAATCCTATATTCTTAATTCTATATAGAAACTCTATCCTAATATAGAAATAGAAATCGTTTTTATTTTGATCCGATCAAAATAGGATTTTCGAGATAAGGAATAAAAAAATTATGAATAAATCTAAGCGACTTTTTACTAAATCCAAGCGATCTTTTCGTAGGCGTTTGCCCCCGATCCAATCGGGGGATCGAATTGATTATAGAAACATGAGTTTAATTAGTCGATTTATTAGTGAACAAGGAAAAATATTATCTAGACGGGTGAATAGAGTGACTTTAAAACAACAACGATTAATCACTATTGCTATAAAACAAGCTCGTATTTTATCTTTGTTACCTTTTCTTAATAATCAGAAACAATTTGAAAGAAGTGAGTCGACCCCTAGAACTACTAGCCTTAGAACCAGAAAAAAATAGACTTATTCTTCAATTGAATAACAATTCCAATCTGAAGGAATTAAAAAAGAGATTAATATTTTGTTCAAAAAACCCAATCAAGAACCCAAAATTGATTGTTACGTCTGTGTCTGTCATAAAAAAAAAAAGAAAAGAATCGTCGAAAAAAAAAAAGAATAAATCTTTTTTTAGCGACTATATACTCTGGTTTTGTTTTGACTACTTTTTTTTATAATACTAATTTCTACTCTACCTTCCCCGAGCTCATTCTCCTTAGAACTCTATTTCAAATATTTTAGTGGATTTCTTCTAACCCCCTTAGTTTTTTATCTCATTCGAAATCGTATAAAGACAACTCCTATTTAATAGAGCTATTTGTGCAAGTATTTTCCGATTAAGAAGTAATTGCTTCTTGTACAGATTGTGTATGAATCGGTTATAACTATAGAATACCCCCATTTCGTGAATTACGGCATTTATTCGAGTGATCCATAAACGGCGAAAATCCCTTTTTCTTTTACCCCTATCCCGATGAGCCGAAACTAAAGCTCTTATTCTCTGTTGAGTCATAGTTCGTGTAAGTCGTGAATGAGCCCCTCGAAAGCTTGATGCAAATAAACGAAGTTTTGTTCTACGCCTCCGAGCTATATATCCGCGTTTAATTCTAGTCATTGAATAAATCAAACTTTGATGAATAACTAATTCTTTTTTTAGTTATTCTTTTTCCCTTTACTGGTCTATTAATAACCAAACGAGTTATTCCAATGTATAAAAAAAAATTCCAATGGCTTTTGCTACTCTAACCTTCCCCACCACTATTTTTTGCTAGGTATTTTCCTTTGCTTTGAAAGGATAAATTTCCTTGATGCGTGATAGAAAAAATAGAATAACTACAAAAAGTAGTAAATATAAATGGATAAATAGTGGGTTCCATCGTTTCTATGGTTACTTCTAAAACGGTGAGGTCCTCTCTATACACCGGAGCTCCTTCTTTTAATTAATCAATACTATTGGTAACTTGTACAATTCACATTCTTTGGCTCTACCCCATGAATATTCCAGTAATAGGTCTTTCACACTGAGATCCACTTTATACAGTAACGGTATTTCATTTTTAAAATTGATTTGGTCGTTTACCCTGTTAGTCCGTTCTTTTCTTTCAAGAGTGGAATCTTTTTTCTTTTTAATAAAAAATGGAATTTCCCCCGCTTAATGGATAACCATTTGGTATCATTGGGGGTTTTCTAAAAAATGGAGTTTATTGGATTTGCACCAATGTAAACCATAAGTTTCAGACACAATAGAAGATATGAACGATCTATCTTTTTTAAATAATGAATCGAGTTCCTCCATTCTATTTTATTCACAGGTACTGATCCTTGATATTTCAAAAAGAATTTCCTTTTTGTGTCTCAGTCTATGATCTAAACGAGTCGCACATACACCCGAGTACATGTTCCTCGTCGCTGAGGGCATCCCCGAAGCGCTGGGGATTTCGTGACATTTCGGATTGGCTGTCTTGTATTTCTAATAAGTTGTTTAATGGTTGGCATACGGAATCATATAAATAATGGGCTGGTTTAGATTAGTTCTAACCGGCTAATTATGAATTACTTCTCTTCAAGATTCTCTTCAATATTAAAAAAATATATTGAAGAGAATATGAAACTAAACCTTTAATCTAAAAAGATATAAAATTTAGAAATTGTAGATTTGCATGAAATCGCTCCTATTTTTTATTGAACCGCTACAAGATCAACAATTCCATAAGCTTGGGCTTCTGTTGCTGACATAAAAACATCCCTTTCCATGTCTTCGGATACAACCCAGATAGGTTTGCCCGTTCTTTGTACATAAACCCTTGTGATGGTTTCGCGAAGTTTTAGTAGTTCTTCCGCTTCCAAGATAAATTCTCCCGTTTGTGCCTCATAAAACGAACTAGCGGGTTGATGGATCATTACCCTGATGATATAATAAAAAAGGTTCTTATATTTCGCAGAATGAGGCGAGATAACCAAAAAACAGAGAAAATTGAATAACCGTACAGGCTTTTTTTGTGCATTGCATACGGCTCCACAATGGAATTGACTTTTAACCTTTCCTTTTGGCGAAAGAAAACAAAATATAGGTTGTATTATACACAGATCCAGAAATCATCCAATTACCATCCTTCTTTTTTGTAGGAGTTAAAAAAATACTATGATGGTTCCGTTGCTTTATATATCATTTTTGTCTATGATTCAGCAATCCCAAAGTGTCTTTTTTTTTTATAAATTTTGTAAATAAGTTTCCGGTGTGAAAACAAAGTTTGTGACGCTGAGATGTGCCCGAATAGGTACGATATCATTTGAAAAACCCCTTCTTTATCTCATACTACTCTTTCAATATATAATCTCATTTTTTTTAATCTAAAAAATTTCATATCGAATTCGAAGTGCCATGCTATTATTACTTAACTAATTCATATTTCCGATGGCGAAGGCATAGTATTTTTTTCTCGAAAATCAAAAAACTCATTGGCGCCAAGCGTGAGGGAATGCTATACGTTTGGTAATTGCTCCCCCGACTAGGATAAAGGATGCTATTGAAGCGGCCAATCCCATGCAGATTGTCTGTACATCGGGTCGCACAAATTGCATAGTATCATAAATAGCCATTCCAGATATTACCCATCCACCAGGAGAGTTTATAAATAAATAAAGATCCTTGGTATCCTTTTCTATACTGAGATATATCATAAGACTAATAAGTTGATTAGAGATTTCGGTATCAACGTCTTGGCCTAAAAAAAATAATCTTTCTCGATAAAGTCGGTTGATTAGGATAAAATTTTATTCCTTAGGAGCCGTACAGGCACCTTTTGATGCATACGGTTCAACAAAAATTGTGAAAAAATCAATGTGTCGATTCCAACCCCCCCTTTTTTTTTTCTAACTTATAACGGAAGGGCTTGCTTACAAAAGTCAAAGAAAAAAGAAGTTTTGGCCCCTTTTATTAGATATTAATCTAATAATAAAACGATTGATTAAGCCTGTCAGACTCACTGGATTCATTGATATTTTTTTTTCATCGAGATTCTGTTGAAATGGCGATGATTTTTTCTTGTTCCTGAATGGGCTTCTTCCTTTTTTATTCCATTTTTTAGGTTTATGCTCTACCCCGAGTAAAAGGAAAAATTTGCCCGATTTTAATTTGCACATATAGGACAAATGAACCAAATACCGCATCTTTTTTTACTACTCGAATTTTTTTTTCAATTCATATCTTTCACATGTCTTCTGTCAAATAGTCAACAAATTTTTCATTATATTATTTGATTTGAGCAACAGTTTTAGATCACCCTGTTTCAATTTTTTTTGAGTTTTTAATAGAATTTTTTATCATAATTTTGCATATCATATAAGTAGTAATTATAAAAATATTAATTATCAATTGGGTTTTTGCTAAACGGAGCCTGGATACTTCATTTTATTAGTCCGATCACGTAAACCATAAAAAAGTTTTGATAATCTAATATCAATCTAAATACTCCCTGCATTTCATTCCACTTTATTTTTTGCGCTTCGCGTTACAAATTTTTGATAATTCAATCAATCTTTTTGGGCGAAACAGAGGATATCTCGATCGAGGGAGAAAATGGGGAAATCCCATATAGCCCAATATATCTGACAAGTCGCACTATATGTCAACCCAAGATGTATCTCCTTCTCCAGGACTTCGAAAAGGTACTTTTGGAACACCAATAGGCATGAAATGAAAAAAAAAAGAGAATGAAGTTCTCTATTTCACTTTGATGTGGAAACGTAAGACTGGGGTTTCGTTTTTTAATACTATTATCCTTTTTTCCTACTTTATTAAATTAATCATATTTAATACATAAGTTGAATAAGCTAAAATAAAATATAAAATAAAAGTAAAGTAAGAGAGACTTAATAAAAATAAAGGAAATTTTTTACGAACGGGCTTCTGAATGATGAACAACAATAGCTATCTTGGTTCATATAAAATAGAATTCACCCCCATTGCGTATTGGTACTTATCGGATATAGAATAGATCCGCTTCCCTTTTTTCCTATGAATCAAATTGTTCCATTATTACTAACAGAATAGAACAAATATTAATACTTTCTCCGAAATAATTACCTAAAAAGGGGGGTCCGTAGCATCATTTTTTCCAATGCAATAAAGTTACATAGTGTCTATTTTTCCTTGATAAAGGGGTATTTCCATGGGTTTGCCTTGGTATCGTGTTCATACTGTTGTATTGAATGATCCCGGTCGTTTGCTTTCTGTTCATATAATGCATACTGCTCTGGTTGCTGGTTGGGCCGGTTCGATGGCTCTATATGAATTAGCAGTTTTTGATCCCTCCGACCCCGTTCTTGATCCAATGTGGAGACAAGGTATGTTCGTTATACCTTTCATGACTCGTTTAGGAATAACCAATTCCTGGGGCGGTTGGAATATTACAGGAGGGACTATAACGAATCCGGGTCTTTGGAGTTACGAAGGGGTAGCCGCAGCACATATCGTGTTTTCTGGCTTGTGCTTCTTGGCAGCTATTTGGCATTGGGTATATTGGGATCTAGAAATTTTTTGTGATGAACGTACAGGAAAACCTTCTTTGGATTTGCCCAAGATTTTTGGAATTCATTTATTTCTTTCAGGAGTGGCTTGCTTTGGTTTTGGCGCATTTCATGTAACAGGATTATATGGTCCTGGAATATGGGTATCCGACCCTTATGGACTAACCGGAAAGGTCCAACCCGTAAACCCGGCGTGGGGCGTGGAGGGTTTTGACCCTTTTGTTCCGGGAGGAATAGCCTCTCATCATATTGCAGCAGGGACTTTGGGTATATTAGCGGGCCTATTTCATCTTAGTGTTCGTCCGCCTCAACGTCTATACAAAGGATTACGTATGGGCAATATTGAAACCGTCCTTTCCAGTAGTATTGCTGCTGTCTTTTTTGCAGCTTTTGTTGTTGCTGGAACTATGTGGTATGGTTCTGCAACTACTCCCATCGAATTGTTTGGTCCTACTCGTTATCAATGGGATCAGGGATACTTTCAACAAGAAATATATCGAAGAATTAGTGCTGGATTGGCTGAAAATCAAAGTTTATCAGAAGCTTGGTCTAAAATTCCTGAAAAATTAGCTTTTTATGATTATATTGGTAATAATCCAGCAAAAGGAGGGTTATTCCGAGCGGGTTCAATGGACAATGGGGATGGAATAGCTGTTGGATGGTTAGGACACCCCGTCTTTAGAAATAAAGAAGGGCGTGAACTTTTTGTACGCCGTATGCCTACTTTTTTTGAAACATTTCCGGTTGTTTTGGTAGACGGAGACGGAATTGTTAGAGCCGACGTCCCATTTCGAAGGGCAGAATCAAAATATAGTGTCGAACAAGTAGGTGTAACTGTTGAGTTTTATGGTGGTGAACTCAATGGAGTGAGTTATAGTGATCCCGCAACTGTGAAAAAATATGCTAGACGGGCTCAATTAGGTGAGATTTTTGAATTAGATCGTGCTACTTTGAAATCCGATGGTGTTTTTCGTAGCAGTCCACGAGGTTGGTTTACTTTTGGACATGCTTCGTTTGCTCTACTTTTCTTCTTTGGACACATTTGGCATGGTGCTAGAACCCTCTTCAGAGATGTTTTTGCTGGTATTGATCCAGATTTGGATGCTCAAGTGGAATTTGGGGCATTCCAAAAACTTGGAGATCCAACTACAAAAAGACAGGCAGTCTGATGCAACATTGCTTTTTTTCTTTTAGTTTCTGTTTGCGATTTGATTTAATGGGTAGGGTACCGTAGGAATCTTTATTTAAATCGCTGCCGTTTCTTTGACTCTTTTTCTTTCTTTATCCAGAGGGATAAACAAAACAGGTATGAAAGCTATAATTGTAAACCACGATCAAATTTATGGAAGCATTGGTTTATACATTTCTCTTAGTATCCACTTTAGGGATAATTTTTTTCGCTATTTTTTTTCGGGAACCACCTAAAATTTCAACTAAAAAATGAAATAATTTTTCATTATCTTCATTGACCTAATCAGCCTCCAAATGTTTGGAGGCTGATTACGTCAACTAGTCCCCGTGTTCCTCGAATGGATCTCTTAATTGTTGAGAGGGTTGCCCAAAGGCAGTATATAGAGCATACCCAGTAAAACTTACAAGTAACCCAGATATAAAGATGGCGACTAGGGTTGCTGTTTCCATTATTATAGAATTGAAAGACCACAATGGATCTATGCTAAGATCGTTTATTTACAACGGAATGGTATACAAAGTCAACAGATCGTAATGAATACAAAATAAGATTTATGGCTACACAAACTGTTGAGGATAGTTCTAGATCTGGTCCAAGAAGCACTACTGTAGGGAAGTTATTGAAACCATTGAATTCCGAATATGGTAAAGTAGCTCCTGGATGGGGAACGACGCCTTTGATGGGTGTTGCAATGGCTCTATTTGCGGTATTCCTATCTATTATTTTGGAGATTTATAATTCTTCTGTTCTACTGGATGGAATTTCAGTGAATTAGACTCAGAAGAATCTTGACGTCCTAGCTTTTAGCTCGATACAAAAAAGTAAAGTATGTAAGTCTCAAAATTTTAGCCTATTCTCCTTTGGTAGTTCGACTGCGAAATTTTTTTCTGCATTGTATATTTCCGGAATATGAGTGTGTGACTTGTTAGAATTGACCCTATGGATAGTACAGAGAATGGGGTCTGTCATCTTTATCAAGATGGTTTTACTTCGTCGGATATTCATTCGAGTATCTGGAGCACGAAATAGATCAAATAGATCACAAAGTATTCGAACTATGATTCATACTTAAATACTCAGACCTCGTAGCCGGACTTCTTTACGTTCTATCGTATAAACTTTAATAAATCAATTTTTTTTTCTGTTTTTAAACTCTTATTTGGATCAAAGGACAAACGTTTCTTTGTATTTTCTATTTTTAGTCATTATAGCTATTTTTTTGATTGAATAAGTGATGATCCAATGGTTCTCACTCAGTGAACTTTGGATTTTGAAGGTTTCATTAAATTATCGTGGTTCTCGTATGAATCTGAGGTTTCAATTGATTAGTTAAGTAGGGTCTTAACAAGAGAATTCCTATCAATAATAAAGAAAACAAGAAGAAATCCCCATTCCATACAAAACAAATACCAAATAAAAAAGACAATAAAGATAGGTAATCTAGAAGATTCAAGAGGCCTGTAATCATCAACACAACATAAAGACGAATGAGCTTACTTGATTTTTTGGCATTTAACCACAAAGAAGAGCTTTCGCATTTTTACTTTTTCATATCTTTAAATAATATTGAATGAAAGAGAAGTTTAAAACTTTATATTCCATATCCGTTTCAATCAGTATTTGGGTCTTTTTTTGTTTGAGCTGTACGAGATGAAATTCTCATATACAGTTCTTGGAGGGGGAGTAACCTTGGTTTACCTATCTCAATAAAGTTTATGATTGGTTCGAAGAACGTCTTGAGATTCAGGCGATTGCAGATGATATAACTAGTAAATATGTTCCTCCGCATGTCAACATATTTTATTGTCTAGGAGGAATTACCCTTACTTGTTTTTTAGTACAAGTAGCTACGGGATTTGCTATGACTTTTTATTACCGTCCAACTGTTACTGAGGCTTTTGCTTCTGTTCAATATATAATGACTGAAGCTAACTTTGGTTGGTTAATCCGATCAGTTCATCGATGGTCGGCAAGTATGATGGTCCTAATGATGATCCTGCACGTATTTCGCGTATACCTCACCGGTGGTTTTAAAAAACCTCGCGAATTAACTTGGGTTACTGGTGTGGTTCTGGGTGTATTGACCGCATCTTTTGGTGTAACAGGTTATTCTTTACCTTGGGATCAAATTGGTTACTGGGCAGTCAAAATTGTAACAGGTGTACCTGACGCTATTCCGGTAATAGGATCGCCTCTTGTAGAATTATTACGCGGAAGTGCTAGTGTTGGACAATCCACTTTGACTCGTTTTTATAGTTTACACACTTTTGTATTACCTCTTCTTACGGCCGTATTTATGTTAATGCATTTCCTAATGATACGTAAGCAAGGTATTTCTGGTCCCTTATAAATAATATA